ATCTCTGATGACACTTTTTTAGTTAGGGATAGTAATGGTGACAGTTATTCCGTATATTTTGATATTGAAAATCATAGTTTTGAGATTGACAATGATAGTTCTTTTCTGAGTGAATTAGAAGGTTTTTTTTCTAGTTTTTTGAATAGGGGGTCTAAGAGAAACAATCACTACTATTATCATTACATGTATGATACTCAATCTAGTTGGACTAATCACATTAATAGTTGCATTAATAGTTATCTTCGTTTTGAAGTCAGTATTAATAGTTCCATTTCAGGTGGTACTGACAATTACAGTGACAGTTACATTTATAGTTTCATTTGTACTGAAAATGTAAGTGGTAGTGAAAGTGGAAGTTTTAGTATAAGAACTCGTAATAATGGCAGTGATTTCAATATAAGAGGAAGATCTAATGATTTCGATATAAATAAAAAATACAGACATTTATGGGTTCAATGCGAAAATTGTTATGGATTAAATTATAAAAAACTTCTTAGGTCAAAAATGAATATTTGTGAACAGTGTGGATATCATTTGAAAATGAGTAGTTCAGATAGAATCGAACTTTCGATTGATTCGGGCACTTGGGATCCTATGGATGAAGATATGGTTTCTATGGACCCCATTCAATTTCATTCAGAAGAGGAACCTTATAAAGATCGTATCGATTCTTATCAAAGAAAGACAGGTTTAACTGAAGCTGTTCAAACAGGCATAGGTCAACTAAACGGTATTCCCACAGCAATTGGGGTTATGGATTTTCAGTTCATGGGAGGTAGTATGGGATCTGTAGTAGGTGAGAAAATCACTCGTTTGATTGAGTATGCTACTAATCGATCTCTACCTGTCATTATTGTGTGTGCTTCTGGAGGAGCACGCATGCAAGAAGGAAGTTTGAGCTTGATGCAAATGGCTAAAATATCTTCTGCTTCATATGATTACCAATCCACTAAAAAGTTATTCTATGTACCAGTCCTTACATCTCCTACAACCGGTGGAGTAACAGCCAGTTTTGGTATGTTGGGAGATATCATTATTGCTGAACCTAATGCGTACATTGCATTTGCGGGTAAAAGAGTAATTGAACAAACATTGAATAAGACAGTACCCGATGGTTCACAAGCGGCTGAGTATTTATTCCATAAAGGCTTATTCGACCCAATCGTACCACGTAATCCTTTAAAAGGTGTTCTAAGTGAGTTATTTCAGCTCCATGGTTTCTTTCCCTTGAATCAAAATTCAAAAAATTAAAGTATAGCACTAGATTCAGTTATTTTGTTTGTAGCGAACAAGTATTTAGTTCATCATAATAAAAAAAAAACTAAGAAAAATGTTCTTTGGTGATATAAGTTACACTTTCTAGTAAGAGTCAGAAGTTTCGGATAATTTTTTTTTCTTCCGGATCCAGATCTATTTTTTATCTTACCCCTATTCATGATTAGGTATTATGAACCTCTATCAACAGGATAAAATAAAAAAGTGAATTTATCTTTCCGAGGAATTCTAATTTGGGGAAATAAAAAGAATTTTATCTGGCTATCTTACGCATTAATTAAGATAGACAATAATTAAAAAAAAATATCAAAATAAAAAGAAATATCAAATATGGAAATGAAATAAAAAAATTTCTACATCTATCGCATTTTTACTATGAATCCCTGTTTGTTGGATCCTATTATTTAGAGTCGCGAATTCATAATGAACTTAATTTTCATAAGAAAACTCCTTTTAAATAAAAAACTCCTTATTAGATTAGAAAGAAAGATAGAAAGAACATAAGGATGGGAGAAGAAGAATAATAAAATTTGTAAAAGAAGATTACCCTATTTATATTCGTGTAGAAAGATGAATAGGTACACTTAATTTAGTTCTACATTTTTGCACTTATTATCTATCCTTTTTTTTATTAAAATTTAATATTTCAAATTTATATTTTAATATAAATATATTATTTATAAATTATATATTTATATATACTTAATTGTTTATATATACTTAGTAGTATAATATTATATAAAATACAATAGTCAATATTACCTAATATTACTTATAATAGATATACTTATCATATCATAAGATATCTTTCTAATAGATACAAATATATAGATACAAATATTAAATCGAGGCACCCATTCTATGACAGATCTCAACTTACCCTCTATTTTTGTGCCTTTAGTGGGCCTAGTATTTCCGGCAATTGCAATGGCTTCTTTATCTCTTCATGTCCAAAAAAATAAGATTGTCTAGATCCAATGGGACCAAATCCTATCAATTTATTTCAACACTGTATCATAATACAGATATTTTTTTAGTGCAATATGGTACGATATGTGGCTCTTTCCACACACAAATGAAAGAACTGTTATGTATGCGGATACATGCTATCTGCATAAATGCATGTATATATATATATATATAGCTGGTTAAAAACGGATCAGTAAATATTTTTAATAGAAAGTCAATGTATCTAACCAATTACTCCACATCAGAATAGTGCTAGTTGATGAAAGTTACTTCGGGATCAAGAAAGGTAAAGTCAAATTTGGGTTATTCTCTCAATTCCAATCGAATGCAACTGGATCTAGTATAGTATGAATTGGCGATCAGAACATATATGGATAGAACTTATAAGGGGGTCTCGAAAAACAAGTAATTTTTGCTGGGCCTGTATCCTTTTTTTAGGTTCACTAGGATTCTTAGCGGTTGGAACTTCCAGTTATCTTGGTAGGAATCTGATATCCATATTTCCATCTCAGCAAATTATTTTTTTTCCACAAGGAATCGTGATGTCTTTTTACGGGATCGCAGGTCTGTTCGTTAGCTCCTATTTGTGGTGCACAATTTTGTGGAATGTAGGTAGTGGTTATGACCGATTCGATAGAAAAGAAGGAATTGTGTGCATTTTTCGTTGGGGATTTCCTGGAATAAATCGTCGCATCTTCCTTCGCTTCCTTATGAGAGATATCCAATCAATCAGAATTGAGGTTAAAGAGGGTCTTTATCCTCGTCGTGTCCTTTATATGGAAATCAGAGGTCAAGGGGCCATTCCCTTGACTCGTACTGATGAGAATTTTACTCCACGAGAAATTGAACAAAAAGCTGCCGAATTGGCCTATTTCTTGGGCGTACCAATTGAAGTATTTTGAAATGAATTGAACACAATAAAGAATAAATGTTTTCTCGGCATGGGGGAAGGAACTTGCTAATTCCCTTTTTAATATAATTGAAGTCTTTTTGGAATGTTCATTTGAACAAAACATGTTAGATTATTCTATTTCCTCCTTCCTTTGTCGTGGCGACTCCCATAGAATAAACCAAAAAAGCAGGAGGGTGTATATGGAATAACTATAATAAACTATACTATAATAAAGAAGAAAATTAAGAAAAGAAGAAATTTTTGTATACCATTTGTATACCAAAAGTATTTCGTATGCGTATGGATCCCAACTCAATTCTTTTCTACTAGAAAATTTCTACTAGAAAAAAGGCTAATCTAAGGCTAATATAATAAGTAGGGATTCATCAAATATATCCGAACATTTATTTCGTAATACGGAATTCATCTCATCTTTTTAGGCCCAAAATTTTGATGATACCTTTTTTCCTTGGTTGTGGCTAGGCGGTGAAACATTTCGAAATAATTAACTGAGGGGGGTTTTCGTTTCTAAATACGATTCGTTATTTTAAGTGGGTTTTCGAGTATTCATAGAAAGGAACAAATGAAGATGAAATTGCTTCGAATTTGCCCATTAAAATTTGCCCAATTGAGATATCTAGGAATAATATTGATTTTTCTTTTTTATCCGAAAAGGGCGAACCCTTATCCCATTTCTATATTCCTTCTAGATCCAAGAACTAAACTCAATTTTGACACAAAAATTGGAATGAATAGACCCATAGGTTCAATACCTTGTTATAGAACTCGTGCTTCAGAGAAATATCATATAGAGTCAACGAATGAAGCAGGTTCATTAACGATTCAATTCACAGATAAAAAATGAAAAAAAAGAAAGCATTGCCTTCTTTCCCATATCTTGTATCTATAGTATTTTTGCCCTGGTGGGTTTCTCTCTCATTTAATAAATGTCTGGAACTTTGGGTTACAAATTGGTGGAATACCGGGCAATCCAAAACTCTCTTGAATATCATTCAAGAGAAAAACGTTCTAGAAAGATTCATAGAATTAGAAGAACTCTTTCTGTTGGACGAAATGATAAAGGAGTACCCGGAGACACATATACAAAAACTTCGTATAGGAATACACAAGGAAACGATACAATTGGTCAAAACACACAATGAATATCATCTCCATATCATTTTGCATTTCTCGACAAATATAATCTCTTTCGCTATTCTAAGTGGTTATTTTATTTTGGGTAATGAGGAACTTGTCATTCTTAATTCTTGGGTTCAGGAATTCCTCTATAACTTAAGTGACACAATAAAAGCTTTTTCGATTCTTTTAGTTACTGATTTATGGATTGGATTTCACTCGACTCATGGTTGGGAACTAATAATTGGTTCGTTCTACAATGATTTTGGATTGGCTCATAACGATCAAATTATATCTGGTCTTGTTTCCACCTTTCCAGTTATTCTAGATACAATTGTGAAATATTGGATTTTCCATTATTTAAATCGTGTATCTCCTTCGCTTGTAGTCATTTATCATTCAATGAATGAATGAAGAACTCATTTGATCTCCTGATATCAATCAAATAAATCAGAATCTTTCTTCCTTTATAAAGAAACCATTTTGAATCTTACTTAATTCTTTATATTTTATTTCTACCAGTTCAAGGTATTCGTCCTATATTACAGTACAACTATTCCAGTACAATGACAGACTCGTGCATAGGGAACTTTACTAGTTCCCTATCTAATTTATTGTAGAAATTCCGAGATCCATGATTGGACATGCAAAATAGAAATACTTTTTCTTGGGTAAAGGAACAGATGACTCGATCCATTTCTGTATCGATCATGATATATGTAATAAC